ATTGGCTTACGACAAAGCCTTACCTGACCCCAGCCGCTACTTCACCCTCTTTTCAGGGAGATCGTGATGAGGCAAAAGGGGGCCTTATTAAAGTCCTCTGGGTCATCTACTAAGTGAGTGAAAGAGGTCTCATTGGGAGAATTGGGAAGAGAGAAGGCCAGCCTCCCACTATGTGAAAGAAGAGCTTTTTCTCTCATATTCACTTCTATAGAATAGGTAGTTCGCTTAGCCGCAGCTGAAACCATAGATCTTGCCCGGGATGCTCCCAAGGTAGGACTCCTAAATTGGAAAAAGAATGGAGGGACTGATTCTTGGTCCTCTGCTATGAATGATTTCATGTCTTCAAAGTGCAGGACTTGAGGACATCAGATATATGGGACACTTCGTCACATGGTCTAAGAAAGATGATGAGGCCTCTTGTATTTCCAGAAAAGTGGATAGAGCTCTTGCTAATTGTAAGTGCTTTGGCTCTCTGCCTTTATCTGAATCTGAAGTTGAATTCACCCCCAAGGGCCTCTCTGATCATAGTGCCTGTGTGGTTAGAACAGGGGTGCATATCCTTCCTTTTTCAACTTCATGACTGAACTCCCACTCCCCGAGTTCCACCCTATTGTGAGTAAGGTGTGGCAAACTGATGTCAAAGGCGATCCCATGTAGAAAGTCTGTGCAAAACTTAGATTGGTGAAATACGACCTCTCTGAGATATATGGTTTATGCCGGAAAGGTACGAAGTTGGACTAATTTGGAAACATTGGGCAATTTACTTTATACTTCTATTGCTGCTCAGAAGAAATAGAGGGATCAGAGACAGTCACTGTTGGAAACTGGGGAGTTGGCTGATAAAGATGGACAGTAACGATCGCGTAATATAAATTCTTCGGCCTCGTCATCGAAAGCGGCTTCCAATTGCTCGGAAATTCTAAGCTATATGGGGGACTTGGATGGTGAGCAAAAACAATTGATCAAGAAGTTGGTCAACTTTCGCATGAAAGAAGGTAAAAAAACAAGAGTTCGTGCTATTGTTTATCAAACTTTTCATCGCCCCGCTCGAACTGAACGCGATGTAATCAAACTTATGGTTGACGCCCTAGAGAATATAAAGCCCATATGCGAAGTGGAAAGAGTAGGAAGAGCAGGTACTATTTATGATGTCCCTGGGATTGTAGCCAGGGATCGTCAACAAACCTTAGCTATTCGTTGGACCCTTGAAGCAGCTTTCAAACGACGTATAATCTACAGGACAAGCTTAGAGCAATGTTCATTTGATGAGATACTGGATGCTTACCGAAAGAGGGGAATTGCACGTAAGAAAAGGGGGAATCTTCATAGACTGGCTTCCACCAATCGAAGTATCGCGCATTTCAGATGGTGGTAAAGTGAGACCACAAAAAGAGCTCTTCCGAATGATAAATAAAAAAAGTGCTTAGTTTCGTTGGAAAAACCAACGCAAATCTCATATTTACTTTATAAAGCCGGATATATAAAAGGTTGGAGAGAGTGACTTTATGAAATTCTCTTATGTTATGTAAGTAGCTATGTAGTTAGTTAGTCTTTTTTTTCTAGTAAGCCTCTTCCCTGTGTATTAGCCCCCCTTTTTTCAAAAAAGAAGCCCCAGCTCCCTAAGAGGGACCCTTCTCTGATAAGGAAGGAAACAAAAGAATCTCAATTTTACGACAAATCCGGTCCGATGGCTGTTCTCCACTAACCACAAAGATATAGGGACTCTATATTTCATTTCATCTTTGGTGCCATTGCTGGAGTGATGGGCACATGCTTCTCAGTACTGATTCGTATGGAATTAGCACGACCCGGCGATCAAATTCTTGGTGGGAATCATCAACTTTATAATGTTTTAATAACGGCTCACGCTTTTTTAATGATCTTTTTTATGGTTATGCCGGCGATGATAGGTGGATCTGGTAATTGGTCTGTTCCGATTCTGATAGGTGCGCCTGACATGGCATTTCCACGATTAAATAATATTTCATTCTGGTTGTTGCCACCAAGTCTCGTGCTCCTATTAAGCCCAGCCTTAGTAGAAGTGGGTAGCGGCACTGGGTGGACGGTCTATCCGCCCTTAAGTGGTATTACCAGCCATTCTGGAGGAGCAGTTGATTCAGCAATTTCTAGTCCTCATCTATCTGGTGTTTCATCCATTTTAGGTTCTATCAATTTTATAACAACTATCTCCAACATGCGTGGACCTGGAATGACTATGCATAGATCACCCCTATTTGTGTGGTCCGTTCTAGTGACAGCATTCCCACCTTTATTATCACTTCCGGTACTGGCAGGGGCAATTACCATGTTATTAACCGAGAAATAGCGTAATAGAGAGAAAGATTGTATCAATATCAAGGCAAGTGGGAGGCGAGTAATTGAATCATCATCAGGTTAGGATCGATCTAAACCAGCCCATTATTTATATGATATGATTCAACATGCCAACTATTAAACAACTTATGTTCACAGGGGCTAGAAAGACTCGGTCATAGGAACT